CAGAATCATTAAAATTCCAGCATTGACATGTATTTTGTTCTGACGCGGGCTTGAAAGAAAATCAAATTATATTTTCTATTTAGAATATTTTCTATTTAGAATATAGAATATAAATATAATAAATATAGAAAATTATAAAATTTAAAATATATAAATATAAATAATAATAATGTTAATGTATAATAATAATGTTAATGTATATATTATATATAATATAAATAATATAAAATATATAATAAAAATATATAATTATAATATTATATTAATAATTAGAATATTATATTAATAATTATATTAATATTATATAATTATATAATATAATATAAATAATCTAAATATATAATTATAATATATATAATATATAGAATATAATATATAATTATAATATATATAATATATAGAATATAATATATAGAATATAAATATATATAGTATAAATATTAATAATATTAATAAATAGAAATTAATAATATTAATAAATAGAAATTAAATATAAATTAATAATATTAATATATATTAATCTAGATTATAGAGAATTTAAGATTAGAGAATTTCAGATAATTTACTGGATTATAGATAATTTAGAGAATTTATAAGATAATCTATATAAATCCATATATTAGAATCTAACACTATTTCTAATAACTAATAATGGGAATCAAAATATCTCTTCTTGTTTCGATAAGAATTTTGATTTAATATAAAAAAAAATTGTTTTGTTCGTTGGAACAAAAGAAGTACTGGCCCGGCCAGTACTTAACCAGGCCGGGTAAACGAACCCTTTGTAAAAAATCAAAGAAATAAGAAATAAAGTATTCTTTCTATATGTAGAAATATGTAGAAATCTGTTTCGACTCATTATAAAAATTGAATTACTGATCAAATTCGTGGATATCTGACACTTTATCCATTTTTTTATGTGTTTTTATTACACTTTTTCTATATTTTAGTTATTCTATTTTTATCTATTGTTATTGTTCGAATTTCATTTAAAATGAAAGAAGTGAAGTATATATTCTTATTCTTATTATATATTATATTCTTATATTATATTTATATATTTTATATTTATATATTATTCTTATTCTTATTATATATTATATTCTTATATTATATTTATATATTTTATATTTATATATTTATATATATATATATATATATATTACATATATTACACATATATTACAATGATTACATTAATGATTACATTACTTTTTTTTTTAGATTACTTAATCTTATAATTAATAAAAAAGAAGGAAAATAAAAATTTTTCTCAATCTTGGCTTCACGTGTCACATCACACGATAAACTTTAATTTTTGAATGGGGAGAGGTGGCTGAGTGGACTAAAGCGTCGGATTGCTAATCCGTTGTACGAATTTTTCGCACCGGGGGTTCGAATCCCCCTCTCTCCGACCCACCTGATCACTTGAATTTTTATAATTTTGAAGAATTTTTTATTATTAATTTTCTTTTATTTTTATGAAATTTTTATCTTTCTTTATCTAGTATCTATTCCATTTATTGATAGATTTACCTATGAAAAACGAAAAACGAATCTCATCTCTTTTTTTATTCCTCGCGCCCAGGATTACGCCCCGGATCATTAGATAAGAATCCGAAGATGAAGAGAGAAACAAAGAATATTACTACTGTGTAAACGAAGAGTTTAAGAGTAAGCATTACACAATCTCCAAGATAAATAATATCATTTATTTTAAAAAGGAAATAGATCACCTATTTTACGACACACGCTATACATTAATATATTTACATTATTTTGATATGGCACTCTAAAGATTAAAAAAGTAAGTTTTTAAAATTCATTTTCACAAATTTCTTTCTAATGTAATACTAATGTAATAAGATTCGGATTTTTTCGTTAACAAAAATTTATTGTCATATCTATAATTAGATATTGTATGGGATCTTAGAAAGAGAAGGTTAGAACAAAGGAAGAAATAAGCTGATCAAAAATCATCGCTCCCTTATTAAAATTTAAAATGAAATTCAATATATCAATATACAATATAAAATACCAGAATTTAGCTTTTTTAATCGAGGGTTCCTAATGTCAGACTTATCCGATCTTATTTATTTTTTGAATCAAAATATCATCTTTTTTTATCGAAGAAATCACGAATATAAATTGAATAGAGATTCATTTTTTATCGAAAACTTACGGCAGCTTGCCAAACAAAGGCTAAGAGAAAAAAGAGTACAGGGATAACTGGCATAACGTCTACGATTGGATTGAAAAAGGCATAAGCCTCGGGTAATTTGGCGAAGAAAAAACTACTCGAATAAAGGTTAGAATTAAGACAGATACAGATTAAACTAAAAGTATTAAACATAACAAACATTTTTTTCTTGTTCTTTAAAATGAAATTGAAATGATAATAAATTATCAGATTTGATTGAGTTGTTTTTATGAGATAAAAATAAAAAAGGTGGATAAAAGATAAAAAAAATTCTTCTTTTTCTTTTACCTCTCCTCAATCAAAAATACTTCCTTACATTCTACAATCAAGTTAAATTAAAATACTTAGAATATAAGGAATTCGACTTTCATACAATATCTTAATTGAATTTTATGTAATGATCAATGAATCTTTTTTATTCTATATCTACATGTGTTGAATCCTAGGGACAACATGTCCTATATTTATTTTGGTTGGTTATTGACGAATAATCAATATTGGGCTTAGGTTTTCTTAGAAAAAAAAGAAAAATGGGGCGTGGCCAAGCGGTAAGGCAACGGGTTTTGGTCCCGTTACTCGGAGGTTCGAATCCTTCCGTCCCAGGTCGTTATTTATCATAAACGAGGGATTCTTCTCTATTTAAATAGAATTGAAATTCAAATTAAGGAATTAAAAATTTTTCTGTTTAACGTTGGATACAATGTGATCCAATCCTTTATTCTTAAATTTAATAATGATTCTTAGAATCATATCTTTCTTTTCATTCAAAAAATATTAAAAAAAAATATTAAAATATTTAATAATATAATATTTAATTTAATATTTTTTATTGAATATTGAAATGAAATATTTAGTTTAGTATAAAGTTACTATAGTTATAGTTTTTATAACTAGTTTAAGTAGCTGAAAATCTTTAGCCATTCATGGGGATTTCTTTTTCATTTGAATAAAAGTAAAAATAAAAGATTTTTTTTCATGTGATTTTCTTCATATGATAAAATATGGGGTTAATTTAAGTGAAATCCTTTTCGGACAAAAACTTACCTATCTATGGATAGGTAAGTGTGAATTATTATATATCGGTTCAGACAATGACTATTCATGATTCCATATTGAATCAATTGCATACGCTTCAAAATCAAAATCAAGGGAGAGGGATGTTATGGTAAAACTTCGTTTGAAACGATGTGGTAGAAAGCAACGTGCGACTTGAAGGACATGATTGGCTGTGGATTTTGCCATCCATCATTTTCTATAGGAATGAAGATGCTCTTGTCTCGACATAGTTTGTCCTGCTAGGAACCTAATTTCATTTGCCTTAGGTTGGTAAATAAAAAGACTAATGGTATAGCATATGGTGGAGCTCGAGTAAAAACGATTGATTTATTTATCGGGAGAATAATCTAGGGTTAGTGACAATCAATAAGTTAGACCAACTTTGTAAATAGATCATTAGTAAATAGATCATCAATAGAATATATAAATGGAGAGGTTCAAATTTTAACAAGTTTGAAATAAAAAAAAAAAGTCAAATTTGTCGAAATTTTAAAACTGTTTTGATCAAAAGTGTATCACAAAGAAATCAATCTTTCGTATGATTGTTCTTTTTTCCATATAAAAAACAAAAGGTATGTTGCTGCCTTTTTGAAAAGGAGTAAGGATCACCAAAGTAATGTCTAAACCCAAAGATTTCACAAATCGTAAAGCAAAGACAACGAATTCCGGAACAAGTAAATACTATTTTCACTTGTCTCAACAATTGGATCAGAATGAGCAACAAAAAAAATAGATCCTAAAGGAGACAAAAAAAGAAGTTAGAGACAGCTCAATAAATTCGAAAGATTTCCTTTCGAACTCTTTTAAAACTATCCAACTTGAGTTAGGAGTACGACTGAGATTTTTTTTTCTGTAAAGATATAATATAGTATAATATAGTATAAATTAATATAAAATTAATATAGTATAAATAGTATAATTATAGAATTTCGAATCATCTTTTCTTGAGCCGTATGAGGCGAAAACCTCCTATACGTTTCTAGGGGGGGCATCCTTTATCTACATCTATCCCAATGAGCCATCTATCGAATCGTTGCAATTGATGTTCGATCCCGAAGAGAAGGAAGAGATCTTCGAAAAGTGGGTTTTTATGATCCGATAAATAATCAAACTTATTTAAATGTTCCTGCTATTCTATATTTCCTTGAAAAGGGTGCTCAACCCACAGGAACTGTTCATAATATTTTAAGGAAGGCAGAACTCTTTAAATAAAGAATTTCGAGTTTATTTTGATCAGAATAAAAGTCATGAATAGAAAAAGCTAGTACCTATCCTTAGTACCTATCCTTGTGTAATTCTTTATTCAAAGTTTGTTCTTTTCTTGTTCTATCTTATCTTATTCTTACTTAATTTAGTTTATTTTATTTCTTTTTTTCTTGTTGTGGAACCCCCCCCCCCTGTTGGGGGGGTAATCTTTCTTCTTGTATTTGTATTGTACCTTTATTTATTTTTATTTATTTTTTGATTAAGGAAACCTGATATTTTTATTTTGTTTTCTATATTTTATATCTACCTTATTTTTTACGCTCAAATCTCTTATTTATCATTTGTGTTGTGCTAATCCAATATCTAATAATATCCAATACAATATTATATTTAATTATTAATTATATTATATTTTATTATATTTATTATTATTTTATTATTATATTAATATTAAAATATTAATATTTCGATTTTATTTATTTAATTAAATATTCAATTTATTAAATATTGAATTTATTAAATATTAAAATATTAATATTTTTTTTTTATAAAAAGTCCATTCATATTGACAATGGCGTATCGAACAGATATAATTATCTCGTAGATAAATAGATCTTTTTATCTCCACTCCCTATTAGCATTTTCCTTCATTTTATGAAAATGGATGGGTTTGCTGGATTTCCTCTTCCGTATTTTAGACTTTATACAAAATGGATTTTAACTAAATAAAAAATTGGAAAAATTTTTGTGGTTTGTCAATTTGCCAATTCGATTTTGAATCTCTTGTTTTTTGAACCGGATCCTATTGATATTTTGTTGTTTAGATTTGTTTTCTTCCTAGTTCCATGTTTTGATGTAGTTGTGCAGTTCAATTCCATTGATTTTTATTTTATTTATTTATTTTTTATTTTGATCATATCTACACATCATATAGATCCGGGTTGCTAACTCAACGGTAGAGTACTCGGCTTTTAAGTGCGACTATGATCTTTTACACATTTGGATGAAGGAAGGAATTCGTCAAGACTATTGGTAGAGTTTATAAGAACGCGACTGATCCTGAAAGGTAATGAATGGAAAAAAGAGCATGTCGTTAAATATGAAATATAATTTTAATAAATAAAATAATCATAAAAAAATTTAATACTCATAATATAAATATAACATAAGAATTATAGTTGGGTCTATTGAATAAATGGATAGAGCCTTATGGCTCCAATTCGAGTAAGACGAAAAAGTAACGAGCTTATCTTCTTAATTTGAATTAATTTGAATGAAGATCCGATCTAATTAGACGTTAAAAATAGATTAGTGCCTGATGCGGGAAAAGGTTCTCTTGTTAATTGTGAGTGGACCATTGATTCTTTTTTTTTCTTGAATCCTAATTATTCTTTATTTTAAATTTAAGACAGATGTGTACTAAGAAATAGTATACTGATAAAAAAAATTTATTCCAAGGTCAAAAGAGCGATCGGGTTGCGAAAATAAAAGATTTTATACCTTTTCCTTATTTTTCTTCTTGTTTTTTTCGATTTTCTTTATTTCTTTTATTGTTATTCTAGTTATATTAACAATAAATCCGATTGTATATAAAGGGAAAGAAAAAAGATCTGTTGATTGGGCTCTCTGTCTCCGGGGTATATATTCTTTATTTGTTCTTAACTTTTATATAATCTATATAATCTTTTTACCATTACGTTATTTACATCACAATCAATAATCAATATAAATATAACAGTATGTATATATAATAAATATTTAATAAATATGTATATATACATATAATTATTAATTATATAATAATATATAATATAAATATATAATTTATATAATTAAAATTTATTAAATTAGAATATATAATAATAATAAAGTATATAATTATAAATATATAATTAAATTCTAATAAATTCGAATATATAATAATAATAAAGTATATAATTTTATAATAAAGGATATCTAAAAAAAAATGTAATGTAATGTAATTGTATTACTGTAGTGTAATACTGTATATTACTGTATACACTAATAATACACTAATATACTACAGTGTTATTTATAGTTCTAGTATAGTATAAAAGTATAAAGAATATACTACGTATAATATACAATACACATACGCCGTTCTGACCATATTGCACTATGTTATCATTTAATAACAATAACACAAGAAGCGACTCCCTTTTTTGTTTTCATCAGTATAAATGTACGTAAATGGCAAAATTTTAAGGATATTTAAATTAAAAAAAGATGGATTTCGGCAACAAAACTTCCTATATCCGCTACTCTTTCAGGAGTATATTTACTCACTTGCTCATGATCATAACTTCAATAGTTTGATTTTTTACGAACCCGTGGAAATTATTGGTTATGACAATAAATCTAGTTTAGTACTTGTGAAACGTTTAATTACTCAAATGTATCAACAGAATTTTTTGATTTCTTCGTTTAATGATTCTAACAAAAAAGAATTTTTGGAGTACAAGAATTTTTTTCCTTCTCATTTTTATTCTCAAATGGTATCAGAAGGTTTTGGAGTCATTCTGGAAATTCCATTCTCGTCGCAATTAGTATCTTTTTCTGAATCTTCTGAAGAAAAAAAAATACTAAAATATCAGAATTTACGATCTATTCATTCAATATTTCCCTTTTTAGAGGACAAATTTTTACATTTGAATTATGTGTCAGATCTACTAATACCTCATCCCATACATCTGGAAATCTTGGTTCAAGTACTTCAATGCTGGATCAAGGATGTTCCTTCTTTGCATTTATTGCGATTTCTTTTCCACGAATATCATAATTTGAATAGTCTCGTTACTTCAAAGAAATTCATTTACGCCTTTTCAAAAAGAAAGAAAAAATTCCTTTGGTTCCTATATAATTCTTATGTATATGAATGCGAATATTTATTCCTATTTATTCGTAAACAGTCTTCTTATTTACGATCAACATCCTCTGGAGTCTTTCTTGAGCGAACACATTTCTATGTAAAAATAGAGCATCTTATAGTAGTGTGTTGTAATTCTTTTCATAAGATC